GGTCCATTACCGGCCGGCTCCGGACCGAAAAGACCTAACGGAGTAATCCCTTATCTCGGATCGGAGATGCTAACGGGGCGGGAATCGAAGTGGGAGACCCCTCTACCGCCTGTGTCTATCTCCTGTCAAGTATGCTCCCCAGACATAGACTACGTACAGGTAGTACTCCTGGAAAGATAGAATATCACCGCGTGAACATAACATTAAGTTACGAATGTAACTCCCGAGGGATCGACCACTATTCTAAATATAGTAAGGCGGAGAACTATTGTTCATTAGAGCGCCGGGGCGCGGGGGTTGTTCCCATCATTGAAGTCAGAGTGTGGGGCTGAGCCTTCCGAATGATAAAGACAAAAAAGTGCTTTTTTCGTTGGAAAAACCAACGCAAATCTCATATTGACTTTCTCTCGCCCTACTTCTAAGGATATATAGAAAAGGTTGGAGAGAGTTACTTTAACCGCCTGAAATTCTCTCCCTTCTAAAGCTGCGCAAGGCGACCCATTTTTCCCTCCCTGGATCCGAGTCTTTCTCTTCTCCTGGACCGAGCACCGAGACCGAGGAAAGAGAGGCTGGATACGAGTCTGATGAGATCAGAGCCAGTGAAGAGAAGAGGGAAGGCTTACTCTGCTAGGCTGGCTTGCTTGTTCGACTAGAGCACATAAATAAGGTAGCTTGCTTACTTAGTGCGAAACGCTAAGGCCAATTAAGCAACGTTAATGGACCGCTCCCCATTACTGACGCTTTCACAGGGCTTCTTTTTAGATAAAATAGGCCATAGAAATTCACTCATAACAGAAGCTAGAGGACAGTATTCGTAGGACGGTATTCGTGGACGGATGAGCGATTGGACCGCCTATAGGACAGTTACTGGACAGATGCGACCGTTACCAGTTGACAGATGACAGGCAGAAGAGCGGGAAGTCGCTCTATTTAAAGGACGGGAATTGCACATTAAAGGAAGGGAATCGTGTACTGAGCTAGCCTGCCTTGAACTTGAAGTAGGTAGTCTCTCCTATATCTGATAGCTTTAACTGGCCACTACAAAGAAATTGCCATAGATCGAAACTTATTCCAGGCTTAGTATCCCCGGATAGACCCTATAAAAGAAGACGAGTCATAAAGGCAAATATCTAACAATTTCAGGGGGGCACATCCTAACTGAATAGTACTCGCAGGTTCTCTTTTCCATATGTTCTTCCCGATGCCCTATCCGACAGCCGTTAACTGCCTTGCAGGGAATTCCTTACTCAAAAGTATGAGAGTGCGGCATAGCAAGAGTGAATCCTCCCACCTCCCTCTAACGCTTATCTCTTTTCTTGCTTCCTTGCTTTAATCCAATAGGCCGAATTCCTTGCTTGCATCCCTTTGATTGCTTAGTATCTCCTCCTTGCGCACTCTTCTGGTACAAAGCAAAGGACTGGACTGAAAATTTTGTATATAAAGAAGAGTTCTGTCTTTCTTCATTCAAGTAAGATAGTTTATCGAGAAACCTCCGCCCAAAGGCGCTCTTTTGAAAGCCGGTCACCGGTGGCTAAGAACCTTTCCTCACTCTAGAAGCCTTCAACAAAGGCCACTTGATTTTCTTGTTCGTAAGGGGCGTTGTATATCTATATTGGACTTTCGATTTTGCGTTGTTTTTTTCACGAGGTTTTGTATATAATCCAATGTTCAGTGAGATGACTTTCCTACTGACCGAATCGCTTTTTTTAGTTGAAGGAAACGAGGCTTCCGGCCCGGCTGGTCCCACTGGAGAGGAGAGTTTTGACTGCGAGGGGCGCGTCTGATGGTATCGTATATAAGATCACGGCTGCATTTAGGAGTGATCTTTCCCTCTTCAACAAGCCGGTGGTGATCTCACTTTCGAAAGATAGTCTCGACGTGGCGGTATACACCTAGCTCCATAGCGGAGCTAGTCATTGGCTACTGGTTTCTTTCCTACCGGACCGGAGGCGGCCGAGAATGTTATGTCAAAAGGACCAACGACGATGGGAGAAGGAGTAGGAGCGGTATGCTCAAAATAGAATGAGAATGATTACGAGATAGAATGGATCTCCTTGAATTCATTCATCACGTTTTTAACGTGGATAACGAGGCGCTGCTGCAGGCGGCAGATCCACAACATACTGCAACTCACGAGGCGCCGCCGCAGGCGCCAGCACCGGCTGAAGTTGCCCACCCCGCTCCCGATCAAAACGAGCATGCGGCACTTCTAAGGGACATTCACACTTTGATTCGGGAGCTACTTCGCGAATATTGTGCAAAGGGGAAAGGGCGGCTGTCCGCGCACTCTCCGGAAATGACGGAACTATACTCCAGTAGCGCGAAGGCAATAATGTCTTACGATCTGGATATCCCCGCGGAGACGTCGGCAGCCGACCTCCGCAAATGGAGGGAGAATATAAGGGGGGACCCTAATCTCCTAAAGCCACTCATAAAGGAATGGGCGTAGTCTGCCTGCTCTTTCATAACAGAGCCGTTATTCCCGGCTGGCATAGAAGTCTCTCGCGCGGGCGAAGGAGATGCATTTCTGGTACTGGACAAGCTCTCAGGGAATAATATCTTTCTTATTTCTGCCTTTCTTTCCCATGACGACTAGGAACGGGCAAATAAAAAATTTCACTTCGAATTCCGGACCTCAACATCCTGCTGCTCATGGTGTTTCACGATCAGTATTGGAAATGAACGGAGAAGTGGTGGAACGTGCGGAACCACATATTGGATCACTCCAGTGCGGCACGAAGCCGCTGACGCCGAGTCGGCTCCTATGCCACTAGCTATGCCCTGCTTGGTCCCCCGGCACGGTGGAGATTCCGTAGCGCGTCATGAGCACCGGGCTAAGGGGCGGTTGAGCAACTCAAGCGAACCGCTCTACCTTACTACAACATAGGGACAGAAGGGAGAAGGTTGTGAAGGTGGCCTCGTTATCCATACCTCCGGTCGGATGAATGGAGGACCGACCGACCCGGGTTTTCACGAGCGTTGGCGGGTCCTGGAGTGCCTGTCAAGGGCGCTAGCGCATACCCCGGGGTGATCATCACCACCTGCACCTCACATCTCGGCACAGTGGAACGTGTAACCCGCCTGCTGTCTCATTCAACTACATTTGTTCCTGTAATCCATAGCCTAACAGAACGCAGCAGCGAGGGGCAACCCGCCCATACAGCCAGCGGGGAGGATGGCACTACTGGCAAAGACCGTCTGGCGAAAACGCCGCAGGCGCGAAGCGTGGTAGGCCTGCGCCGGGGGAGCATAGCATAGGGAGGAAAGGGAGCCCGGACGGTGGAAGAGCCAGGGGAGGCCAGGTCATTTGACGGAAATGGAAGGCTTTTCCCCTATTAGAGAAGGCCCTATGAAGTAAAGGGAAGCGCATGAATTCTTGGAAAAAGAGGGAGCGAGCTTATATAAAAAAATGTAAAAAAGTAAATTCAATGAATAGATAGAGTCAACGGTACGACAGACAGCGCTGCCTACACGCGAATTAGCTTCCGAGGTCGAGCAGTCTCAATTTCACTACAGGATTTGCGAATGAATGCTGGGCTGGGCCACCTCGAATGGCGTGAGCCGCATGCGGGGAGACCCGCACGTACGGTTTTTAGGGGGATATCCGGTCGAAAGACCGGCCGGCGCCCACCCGACTAGAGGGACTGAGAAATTAATAGAGTACAAAACTTATCTTCAAGCTTTACCTTATTCTGATCGTTCAGAGGGCGATCGCGGAGTCACTGAATGAAGTCCTCCGTTTCTTTCGGAGGTGCGGACCCGCAGCGAGGCAGAGATGACTAAGTGACATATGGAATATGGCGACGACAACAGCATGTCGTAGAAGGAGATAACAGGTGGAGCCAACGACCCACTAAGACTAACGTATCTACAACTACATCCCCGAGCGGCAGTCAAACGGAGGCGTGAATGCAAGATGCCAGCGGAATGATCGGCCGGACAGAGGCTGGGGCTGCTTCCTTCCCACCGCGTCCTTCCTTGTGTGTCGGAGATATAAAGCGAGTGCACCGGAAAAGAACGGGAACTGGGTCGATCTATTCTATGGCGAAGCATCCGAAGCATAACTGCACACTCACACGATCTTTGCCGAGAGATAGGAGCATTCGGTGGAACCGGTGAACTACACTTGCTTCTGGATAGATGTGTGGGACAGAGGGCTCGTGGTACCTGCTGCCCACCCTTCCTCCTCTGCTTTGAGAACCGTGTGAACGGAGAGTGGGCAGAAGGGAAGGAGGTCCTCATACGGAGTCGCACACTTACTTGAGCAGTGCGGGAGACTGGGGAATGGGTCGAGCAAACTCCCCCTGGGCCGAAAAATAACAGACGAAGCTTTACTTAGATAGGGCTTTGATTAGATTGGTATTGATTTTTTCTTAGTGATTGGAAAGGAGGGCGCCGGGGTATGTTATAGAAAGGGAAGGCAGAGGTAGTACTTCGAATGGCGAAGAGAGGCGGCTCGGCAGGGAAGGAATGGGAAATCGTCAAGGATGACTTCTTTGTTGGCGAAACGAAGGGCTAAATAGCGCCAGTGATTCTCTGAGCCGGTCTGGATTTCCAACGCCTCGGGAAACTGGTCGAGATAGATGACAGCACCCTTTTACTCTCTTCCTTACTCTTTAAAGTAAGCAAGTAAACTACCTTACCGGGAGGGCAATCTTCTCTTATGGCCTTCACCTCCCGCCCGGTGACTAAGAAAGAAATTGGTTTGCGCTTGAATTGAAGTGATGAGGTCGCAAAGCAAAGAGGGAAGTTGGGCTCCTATTGAAACGCTTTCCATCCCTCAAAAGGCAACCTGCTTTCAATACTAGTTGTTACGTTACGCTGCCATTTTTCCAATATCATTGAATAGCATGGCCTGGGGCTAGGGTAACTCAAGTGGGAGAGCCGTGTTATGGGTAACCTTATTGCACGGTTCAGAGAGCACTTGTGTATGTGATGCAAGTGAACGTGTACGAAAAAGCTGTCGTAAAGTTTCGTTGTTCGTTCCGTCGTCGACCCTA